TCGTAAATAAGAAGATTGTTTACGAAGAAAAACTAATAAAAATTCACATTCAGATACATAAGAATTGTATAGGAACCGAAATAGTCTTTTATTTTCTTTTGAAAAAACATAAATAGATTTCTTCGGAGTAATGAGAAAACTATTCCAATTATGATATTTACGAAGAAAGAATCGCAAGAAATGCAAAAGGGGAACATCTTGAATCCAGCATTGAAGGATTTGAACCAAGATTTCCATATGGATGGGATGGGGTATTAGTATATCTGATACATAATTTGAATGTAATAATTTGTCCTCTAAAAAAGGAAAAATGGAATGAATAGAGCGTAAATTATGAGATTTTGGTATTTCTTTTTTTTCGAAATAAGATACTAATCGCAGCGAGAATGGAATTTCTACAAGAATTGCAAAACCTTCTGATATCATTTGAGAATAAAAATGGGAATAACAAAAATTGTTGTGGTGATGACTAACGAATCGATTTTTGTTAGAATCATTAACCGCGGAAAGAAAATAATTCTGTTGATAGATTCGAATAATTAAACGTTTCACAAGTGCTAAACTGGATTTACTGTCATAACCAAAAACTTCCGTAGGTTCGTAAAAAAGGGAACCTTTTAAACCACGATCACGAGCAAGTGCATAAATATACTCCTGAAAGAGAAGCGGATATAGGAGGGGTTGTTGCCTAGATCTATCCTTTTCTAAATATCCTTGTAATTCTTCCATTTAGTTACATTTCTACTTGAACTATAAGCAGGAACATTTCTTACAAATAATACATAGTGCAATATGGTCAAAACAGGGTATCTATTATGTGTATAGTAAGAAAAAAATATATACCCCCGGAAACGAGGAGTCTACTCAACAAATCTTTTTCCTCTCTTCTTCTATCCAACCAAGTGGTTTATCTTCGTTATAATTACAAGAGGGTCAAAAATCCTTTATTTTTGCAACCTAATTGCTCTTTTGATTTTGGAACAAATTTTTTTATCAGTATACTGTTTCTTCTACACATCTGTCTCCAATCGATGGAATAGTTAGGATTTTTTTTTAAGAAAAAGAATCGATGGTCCACTCACAGGAGAACCCTTTCCCCCACCGGGCACTAATTTATTTTTAACATCTAATTAGATCGGGTAATTATTCAAATTAAGAATATTAGCTCGTTGCTTTTTTTTTAACAGAATTGGAACCAAGAGGTTCTATCCATTTATTCACTAGACCCAACTATAAATGTATGTTAATTTCTTTTGTCCTCTTCCACACAAATCAAAACAAAATTTTGTAATGATCCGATAAGGATAAACTCCAAATTCTATCTAAATTCTACTAATAAAAAAGAAGAATATACGAAAAAAATGAGATTTTTTTCTTATTATTACGACATGCTATTTTTTCCATTCATTACCTTTCAGGATCAGTCGCGGTCTTATAGACTCTACCAATAGTCTGGACGAATTCGTTGCTTCATCCAAAAATGTGTAAAAGATCATAGTCGCACTTAAAAGCCGAGTACTCTGCCGTTGAGTTAGCAACCCAAATAAATATGATATGTAGAGATGGTCAAAAAAATCAATTGAATTGCACTGCACCACTCCATCAAAACATTGAACTAACAAGAAATCGAAAAGAAATATTTTAGGGTCAATTTAAAAAACAACGGAATAGAAATATCAAAATTGACAGACCACTCATTTTTTTTTTTCGTTAAGAAAATACGTCTTGTATAAAAAGAAATACGGCAAAAACCCATTGACTAAAGTGAAGAAAAAAGCAATAGGGTTGGGATAAACGATAAATGGATCCATTTATCTACGATCGATCAAATTATATTTCTTCGATACACCATTGTCAATATAAATGGAATGTTGAGAAAACAAATTAATAAGGAAATCAAATAAAGACTTGTGTTGGATTGGCACAACATAAAAAAGAAATTTAGATGAAAAATAAGGACGGGGTGAGGTGGAGAAAAAATATAGGATTTAGGTAAATAATTACAAAAAAATAGATACTAGTTAACCCCCCCCTTTTTTTTTATTTATTCATTTTGTTTTTTCCTTTAATTAACTCGAAGTTCTTTCTTGAAATAATTCTACCTTCCTTAAAATATCATGAACAGTTCCCGTAGGTTGAGCGCCTTTTTCAAGGAAGTATAGAATAGCGGGAACATTTAAATAAGTTTGATTCTGTATCGGATCGTAAAAACCTACTTTTCGAAGATCTCTTCCTTCTCTTCGGGATCGAACATCAATTGCAACGATTCGATAGATCGCTCATTGGGATAGATATAAATAAATAATGCCCCCCCTAGAAACGTATAGGAGGTTTTCTCCTCATACGGCTCGAGAAAAAATGATTCTAATTTCTGTGTATAATAGCAAATGGATACATAAGAGCATGAATTAGACTATGATTTTAGTTCTTTTTTTGTTCTTCACTACACTTACAGAAAAAAAGAAATATCATTTGTACTCATAACTCAAGTTGGATAATTCGTAAAGAATTCTAAGTGAAATCCTTAGAAATTTATTGAGTCGTCTCTAACCTCTTTTGTTTGTATCGTCTCGAATCTCTTTTTTCCTCATTCTAATAAAATTATTGAGACAATTGATGAAAATTGTGTTTCCTTGTTCCGGAATCCTGTCTCTTTGCTTTGTAAAATCCTTGGGTTTAGACATTACTTCGGTGATTCTTATTTCTTTCAAAATGGCAGCAACATACCTTTTGTTTTTTGTTATTTATTTCTATGGAAAAGAAATACGAAGGATTGATTCCTTTGTAATACACTTTACATCGAAAAAGTTTTCCAAATTCGAACAAATTTGACTTTATTTTTAATTCAAACTTGTTCGAATTTGAACCTCTCGATTTATATATTGATATTGAAGATATACTTACAAAGTTAGTCTCACTTATTCATTGTTACTAACCCTAGATTTTTCCCCCGAGAAATGAATAAATAAAAGATTTTTTACTCGAGCTCCATCATGTACTATTTTTATTTACCAACCCAATACAAATTAGGTTCTTAGCAGGAACAGAACAAACTATGTCGAGTCAAGAGCATCTTCATTCCTATAGAAAACGGTGGATGGAAAAATCCACAGTGGATCATGTCCTTCAAGTCGCACGTTGCTTTCTACCACATCGCTTCAAACGAAGTTTTACCATAACATTCCTCTAATTTAGAATTTTTTTTGAACCAGTATGTAATTGATTCAATATAGAATCATGAATAGTCATTGGCTCAACCGATAGATAATAATCTATACTTTCTATCTTTCTCCCTACGTATAAATATTTATACGTAGAGAGAAAGGGGTTCATTTATTTAACCTAACCCCCTACTCTATCATACATATGAATGAAACAGATTTCTAAAAAGGACAAATAAACGAGTTTACTTAAATATTATTTGATTTCCATTTTCAACAGATTATTCGAGATGGGCAATTATGAAAGGATCCTTTTTCTCGAACAAATAAATTTTAAATCTCAAAAGAACGACCTTTAATGGATTTCCAATCACGTAACAAAATAAGGTATTAACCAAATAGAAACTATTCTGATGACTCGAAAAGGTCGGAAGTTTCTATATAATATGGATTTCCCCTACTTCTTCGAGTATCAAGGTTTATTTTATATTATATGAAGTAAAAAAAAAAAATAAGATCTGGATCAATTTGTTTTCCTATTTGTTCTTTCTCGGCTTTAGAAATTTTAAGACGCACGATGAAATTAGTATCAAAAACTACGTATTCTTTAGTTTCCACATTTTATGTGGAATTGGGATACGCCCTTTATTTTCTTTAGACTTTCTTTGGGGAAAGGAAGAAAGAGCCCAGCTCTTTCTTTCACATTTCGATTACGAACGCATTGTGTGAGAATTCACATTTCATGAATATGGAACATAGGTTTTCTTATGAAAGAAAAGATAGAATTCTCCTAATTATTCCTAGAATCAAAAACAAAGGATTGGATCACACTGTATCCAACATTAAACAGAAAGTTGTTAAAGAGAAGAATCTTTTGTTTCTGATAGAGACAATCTGGGACGGAAGGATTCGAACCTCCGAGTAACGGGACCAAAACCCATTGCCTTACCGCTTGGCCACGCCCCATTTCGATTTATATTCGACACTAATAAACACTAATATTAGTATTGGTTATTCGTCAATACAAACCAAAATATGAAATATTTTGTTGCTAGGATTCAACACATAGAAATATGAAAAAAAAATTATTGATCATTACATAGAATTCAATTAAGATATTGTATGAAACTATAATTCCTTGTATTCTCGTTTGGGAATGAAAGGAAGGATTTTGGATTGGGGAGAGTTCAAAGAAAAGGAAGGATTTTTTTACCTGCCTTTTTTTTTACAGTTTTCCTTCATAAAAATAACTCAATCAAAATCCAATTTTCTAATCTACAAGAACGAAATGTTTGTTATGCTTAATATCTTTAGTTTCATCTCTATCTGTTTTAATTTTACCTTTGATTTGAATAGTTTTTTCTTCGCCAAATTGCCTGAGGCTTATGCCTTTTTCAATCCAATCGTAGACGTTATGCCTGTCATACCTTTATTCTTTTTTCTCTTAGCTTTTGTTTGGCAAGCTGCTGTAAGTTTTCGATGAAATATTTCATATTCCGCGAAATTCAGTATTTATTCGAAAAAAATGGATAAGATCAGAGAAATCTTACATTTTGAACCCTCGATTCAAAAATAGAAATTCTTATATATTGAATAACCCAACCGCGGTGAGAAAATGGGATCCGCTTATTTCCCCGTTCTGACCTTCCAGTGAACAAGGACTTTATAAGGTCCCCACAATACCAAATAATGGATGTGGCAAAAAATTCTTTGTAATGAAGGAATTAGATCCTTCTTTCTTATTACAAATAAATTCGTGAAAATCCCCCCCCCTTTTTTTATTTTTGGGGTGTCATGCCAAAATAGTGTATGTAATAAATCAAGGTAATCCATTTCCTAAAAAAAAAGATCTTGGAGATCGTGCAATGCTTACTCTCAAACTCTTTGTTTACACAGTAGTAATATTTTTTGTTTCTCTCTTCATCTTTGGATTCTTATCTAATGATCCGGGACGTAATCCCGGACGTGAGGAATAAAAAAAATATTTTTCGTTTTTCTTTATTTTGTTTCTTAGTTTTTTTATGTATGGAATTTACCTATGATGAAAAAGGAAAGGGATTTACATTTTTTCAAATTAGAAAGTCTGAAGTGATCAGAGGGAGCGGAGAGAGAGGGATTCGAACCCTCGGTACGAATAATTCGTACAACGGATTAGCAATCTGCCGCTTTAGTCCACTCAGCCATCTCTCCCAATTGAAAGTTGCAATTTTTTTGTGTGATGTAACACGTGAAGTAAAGGTTGATAAAAACTCTTGTTTTCCTTCTTTATTATAATGATATAATAACATAATGATAACAATATATTCGAAATGGATAACATCTTAGATAAGATATTTACGAATTTGATCAGTAATTCCATTTCGATAATGATTCGAAACAGATATCTACCAATGGAATAGATATAGAAAAAATACCTTACTTCACTTCTTTGATTTTGTAAGAAAGGCTCATTACCCCGGCCTGGTTAAGTAAAGTACTGGCCGGGCCATTACATCACTTCTTTTGTTCTAATGAATTATTCATAGATCGAACGATTTCATTATGTAGGATTTGATATAAAATCAAAAATACTTGTTATTGAAACAAGAACAGGGGCAATTTCCATTCCTGTGATAGAAGTGCTATTTCTTAGTATTATTAATACTATAGTATGATATACTATAGTATGATATAGTATTAATATAACTCATTTACTGGTTCAAGGGACAGGCTGTATTTGAATACTTGAGATCCAACTGCCCCGAATTCATAAGATCTGATCTTTCAGTTGAAAGGAAAGTTGAAAAAGAAACGTGGAATTTCTCATTTTGACAGTCCAACTTTAATAACTCCTTTGATCTGAGACTGTTAGTAATGACTTCCAGCAAAGGAAAGGCATATATATAATTGAACTTTTTTTTTATGTTATTTAAATAAGCTTTCCGCTCTTACCCCATTTTTTCAAGTCCCGGGTGGGACGAAGTGTCAACGCTATCATTTCTTTGATGCTATCTTTATAGTGTCTCGTTCGACAAATGATCCATTCATATACAATAATGAATATGTAGCGGGTATAGTTTAGTGGTAAAAGTGTGATTCGTTCTATTAACAACTTAAATAGTTAAGGGGTCTTTCGGTTTTTTCATATTCCGATCAAAAACTTTATTTCTTAAAAAGGATTAATCCTTTTATCCTCAATAGCATATTTGATTTGAGGAATCATATACATTCTCACGATTTGTATCCAAAGGTCAATTCGAAATTGAATAAAAAAAATGGGATTATGGAGTCGCGAAGCAAAATTTTTTTTATTGGATCAAATCTTCCAATTCAATGAGTATGAGTAAAGGATCTATGGATGAAGATACAAAAATATATTTCCAATCGTAACTAGATCTTTGATTTTTGTGTTGTAAAGAAAAGATTGAAGCAAAATAGCTAGAAAACGATGGTTTTGGTTTACTAGAACGGTCGACATATTGTTTCAGCTCGGTGGAAACAAAATTCTTTTCCTCAGGATCCCGTGAGTGGAAATAGGGGACGAAGTAACTAGACTAAACAGATTTGGTATAATCCTCCCTCTGGAGGGATCATCTAGAAAGCGAGTAGCTTTGTATGCATTCAAGCCGACATAGATGTTATGGATCTCATTTTTTCTCTGGGAATACATCGACTTTCCATAAAGGAGCCGGATGAAAGCAAAATTTCATGTTCGGTTTTGAATTAGAGACGTTAAAAATGATCAATCAACGTCGACTATAACCCCTAGCCTTCCAAGCTAACGATGCGGGTTCGATTCCCGCTACCCGCTCTATATTCCTTATTCTACATGCATTATCCATTTTTATATGCATCCTTAATTTTATTACCTATTTCCGTGTAATCTTTTTTTTTTTCAAAAAAAAAAGAGAAGGGAAGAATTTGAAAAAAGAAAATAGGAATGAAAAGCGTCCATTGTCTAATGGATAGGACAGAGGTCTTCTAAACCTTTGGTATAGGTTCAAATCCTATTGGACGCAATTTTTTTCCATATTTTTTTATGTCTATCCCAAGAAATCTTTTTTTGAATGATTCGAAAAAGAAATATTTCTCAATGATTACTCTTGTACTAAGAAAAAGAATGATAAATTTATGCTTGTTCTTCAAGTGGAAACAGTTCGATCTGTTCCTGAATAGCTTCCTTCAAGAGGGTTTCTGCTTGCTCGGTAAATGTCTTGGTAGAAGATATAATTTCTTGGAATTGAGGTTTATTATTTTTTAAGTAGTTACGTAATTGAATGAGAAATTTCTTTACCTGTCCAATTCCTAACGGATCGAGATATCCATTCGCTCCAGTATAAATGGTAGCTATCTGTTCTTC